CCCTTCGCATGGCGATACCTATGGTATCGGCTTGACCTTTTATAAGCGGGGACAGAATGAAACGACCATAATAAAGACGCTTACTATCTATTCTTGATTCAACACACTTCCACTGTAATGTTCGAGTGGACCCTCCTACTTCCTCTCGAACCATACTAAATATTATTATTTAATCAGATTATTGAATTATTTATTTCTCTTGAAATCCATTTAATTCTTATTCCTACACACGTCTTTTTTTAGGAGGTCGACATCCATTATGTGGCATAGGTGTTACATCGCGCACGAAACTTAATAGTAGACCACTTCTACGGATGGCTCGTAATGCTGCATCTCTTCCAAGACCGGGTCCTTTTATCATAACTTCTGCTCGTTGCATGCCCTGATCAACTACTGTACGAATAGCATTTATAGCTGCTGCTTGAGCCGCATAAGGTGTCCCTCTTTTTGTGCCTTTGAATCCAGAAGTACCCGCGGAGGCCCAAGAAACTACCCGCCCTCGTACATCTGTAACAGTTACAATGGTATTGTTGAAACTTGCTTGAACATGAATAACACCTTTTGGTATTCTACGTCCATTCTTACGCGAACCAATACGCCCATTCTTACGCGAACTAATTCTTGGGATAGATTTTGTCATATTTTATCATCTCATAAATATGAGTCAGAAATATACGGAAAGATACGGAGATATCCATCTCATGTTAAAACAGATTCTTTTACACTTACACGGGTCCTTCTTTTTATTTTAGAAAGTTCTTTATTTAGTTTAGAAAGATTACCCTTGTCTCTGTTTATGTCTCGGATTGGAACAAATCACTATAATCCGTCCACGCCTACGGATAAGTCGACATTTTTCACAAATTTTACGAACAGAAGCTCTTATTTTCATATTTCTTATTCCTTACCTTAATTCTGAATTTATTCCTTGGAAAAATAAGTTTATTTCTTTTTGTTAATTTCAAATTGTATCCTCACGAAAGTAATGTTTAAAAAAATCAACTAAAAGTTCGAATCCTTGTTGCGAATTCTATAAATTATACGTCTCCCGTAAGTTAGAGAGAAAATTAAGATAACAGGAGGAAGGGGTGTAAGATCACCATATATAACACAAAATTTCTCCCCCAATTTTTTCTAGTCGAGCTTCTCGATCTGTCATTATACCTCGAGAAGTAGAAAGAATTACAATCCCCATTCCACCTAAAATTTTAGGAATTCGTTGATAGTTGGAATAGATTCGTAGACCTGGTCGGCTGATACGTTTTAAAATAGTTCGATATATTCCCTTTCGAGTCCTTCTATGTCGTAGGGTTAAAACCAAGAAACATTTGTTACTTTCCTGATGTTTACGAACATTTTCGATAAAACCCTCTCGTAGAAGTATTTTCACAATGTTTTCGGTAATATTAGTAGATGCTATTCGAACCGTTCTTTTTTTATCCATGTCAGCATTTCTTATAGAAGTTATTATATCGGCAATAGTATCCTTACCCATGGTGAACTATAATTATTGGTACCCCCTAATTTTGATATAATCAACATGTTTTTATTTTTTTTTGAATAATAAAAAATTCAATATATATTTTATATTAATTAAAAATATATGCGTGATACACAATCTACTAATTGACTTGACCCCTCTCGGATACTCCGCTATATCATAGTTAAATATACTATTAGTATTTATAATACCTCAGGAGCTAATGAAACTATTTTAGTAAAGTTCAACTGTCTCAATTCCCGAGCGATTGCACCAAAAACTCGAGTTCCTTTTGGATTTCCTTCTTGATCAATAACAACCGCGGCATTGTCATCATATCGTATTATTATGCCGTTGTCACGTTTGAGTTCTTTACATGTACGCACAATTACAGCCCTAATAACTTCTGATCTTTCTAAAGGCATATTTGGTACTGCTTCTTTGATTACGGCAACAACAACGTCACCAATATGAGCATATCGTTGGTTACCAGCTCCTAAGATTCGAATACACATCAATTTTCGAGCTCCACTATTATCCGCTACATTCAAAAGAGTCTGAGGTTGAATCATATCATTTTTATTTTAATCTGTTATTTCGTTGCAAAAGAAAAATAAATAAAAAGAAATATTGTCTGTCTAAAAAAAAATAAACCCATATTTTTTCATCATCGCCTTTCTTTTTTTTTTTTTTTTATGCATCCCTATCCCTCAATAACGAATTGAGTTCGTATAGGCATCTTACGCGCAGCTATTTTAATAGCTGCTCTGGCTACAGTTTCTGATACTCCGCCCATTTCATAAAGTATTCGACCCGGTTTAACAACGGATACCCAATATTCGGGGGCCCCCTTCCCCGAACCCATACGTGTTTCTGCGGGTCTTACTGTAACAGGTTTGTCGGGAAATATACGTACCCATATTTTTCCGCCACGACGCGCATATCGTGTCATTGCTCTTCGTCCTGCTTCTATCTGTCTAGCCGTGATCCAAGCGGGTTCAAGTGCTTGAAGAGCGTATCCGCCGAAACAAATATGATTGCCTCGAAAAGATATTCCCTTCATTCTTCCTCTATGTTGTTTACGAAATTTTGTTCTTTTGGGGTTATAGTTGATGGTTCTTTATTAATTAAATTCCATCTCTACTGCAGAACCGGACATGAGAGTTTCTTCTCATCCGGCTCCTCGCGAATGAAATGATTCATTAATATTACTACAGGTTTCGCGGGCGAATATTAACTCTTTCGTGCTTTATTCGTCGGGTCAGACCTTTTACTTTTAGAATAAATAAATTTGTTCTTGGTTCGTTCCGCCATCCCCCCCAATGAATCATTAGGATTCATTTGTTTTCAATGGAATCTTATGCAATCATGGGTTCTGTCGTTCCTATAGCCTCTTCGTTAATGGTTAGGCCCAAACTTCGCAATGGAGCCCCAACAAAATTTGTTCCTGAGTCAATTTTCTTAGTTTCTATTAACCCAAGGCTCTTTATCAATAATTAAAAATTATTGATATTATATCAGTATTGATGCTTTATCACACTGCCTTTGTGAGATAATTTATAGACCATACATATTGGAATAATATATCATTGATACTTTTATTCTCTCTTTCTATCATCCTTCCATTTATCCACATCCCTTTATTTTTGCTTCGCAACCTTTAAAAAATTTCAGTTGCTCCAACTATATGATTGATTCAGTCATATAGTGACTGTTTATTGGAATCTCGACAATACGAAGCTATAAGTTGGTTATAAGTTTATATAGTTAGTAAGCTCATAGTAAGGGTTGGTCAAAATTTTTTAATCCAACTACACTCTAAACTCTAAAAAACTAACGAGTCACACACTAAGCATAGCATTTATACTAAATGGTCAATCTAATTTTTATTCAATCTTATAGAATATAGAATTTGAATTGCTTGGTTTTGTTTGATTTAATGGAATAAAGAATGAAATTTGTCATGTCTTTTTCGTTTGTTCTATCGCTGGACAGAACGGCAAGACAAATAAAGATACATTATTTCTCGTCTACAAATATCCAAATTTTTATGCCTAATACTCCATAGATAGTTCGAGTTGTATAGGAACAATAATCAATTTTAGCACTAATTGTTTGTAGAGGAACCCTGCCTTCTCTGATCCATTCGACGCGTGCAATTTCTTTTCCGTCAATACGCCCGGCAATTTGTACTTGAATTCCCTTTGTATCCGTTTGTTCAGTTAATTCAATAGCTTTTTTCATTGCCTTTCGAAATGAAACTCTATTTTTTAATTGTAAAGCTATATATTCTGCAAGAATATTAGGTTGTCCATAAGGGTTTTCAACTCTTGTTATAGCAATGTTAAGTTTACGGTTTACAGAATGAAAATCCTTTTGTACATTCATCTGTAATTCTTCGATTCCTCGTGTTCGGCCCTCTATTAATAAATTAGGGAATCCAATATGGATTATGACTTGGATCAAATCGATTCTTTTTTTTATTTGTATACGTGCAATTCCTTCGAAACCTGAGGACGTTCTCTTATTTTTTTGTACATAATCCTTGATACAATTCCGTATTTTTTCATCTTCCTGTACACCTGCGGAATAATTTTGTGGTTGTGCGAACCAAAAGGAATGATGACTTTGGGTTGTACCAAGTCTGAAACCAAGTGGATTTATTTTTTGTCCCATATTTTTATATTATCTCTAAATAATTTAGATTTATCCCTCACTACAATTGTTATATGACAAGTAGGTCTTTTTATCGGATAACTACGTCCTCGAGCCCGGGGTCTTAACTTTTTCACAATAGTACCTGCGTTGACTTCAGCTTCACTAATAAATAAAAAAGCTTTGTTTAAGCCCATGTTATTACTTGCATTTGCTGCTGCGGAATAAACTAATTTCAAAATGGGATAAGATGCTCGATAAGGCATAAGTTCTAGTATCATAAGTGCTTCTTCATAGGAACGTCCGCGAATCTGATCAATTACTCTTCGTGCTTTGAAAACAGACATACATATATGTTTATGTTGAGCTAAAGCTTTAATTTCTGTACTCCAACGCGAGTTCTTTCTATTTATCATAAGGTTATCCCCCACTAAATGAATAAAAACTGCCTATTTTACTAAAAAAAAAAGAAATTAACGACGAGATTTATTATCGGTTTTTGCATGTCTTGCGAAAGTGAGAGTAGGCACGAATTCTCCCAATTTATGACCCACCATACGATCTGTTATATAAATGGGTAAATGTTCCTTTCCATTATGAATAGCAATTGTATGGCCAATCATTGTGGGTATAATGGTAGATGCCCTAGACCAAGTTACTATTATTTCTTTCTCTTCCCTTATATTTAGTTTTTCAATTTTTTCCGATAAATCATTAGCTACAAAAGGATTTTTTTTTATTGAACGTGTCACAGCGGATTACTCCTTATATTACTATTACATTTTAAAAATTGGCATTCTATGCCCAATATATTGATCTAAGTATGAAGGTAAGAATAAATACAATATGGAAAAAGAAAATCCTTTAGCTAGATAAGGGGCGGATGTAGCCAAGTGGATCAAGGCAGTGGATTGTGAATCCACCACGCGCGGGTTCAATTCCCGTCGTTCGCCCATCACATGATTTCAAATTCTAAAAATTCGATTTTCTATATTCCTATTTATTTACGGCGACGAAGAATAAAACTATCACTATATTTTTTCCTTTTCCTACTTCTTCTTCCAAGCGCAGGATAACCCCAAGGAGTTGTGGGTTTTTTTCTACCAATTGGGGCTCTCCCTTCACCGCCCCCATGGGGATGGTCTACAGGGTTCATAACTACTCCTCTTACTACAGGACGCTTACCTAGCCAACGCTTAGATCCGGCTCTACCCAAACTTTTTTGGTTCACCCCAACATTACCCACTTGTCCGACTGTTGCTAAGCAGTTTTTGGATATCAAACGGACCTCCCCAGATGGTAATCTTAATGTGGCCGATTTACCCTCTTTTGCAATAAGTTTTGCTACAGCACCTGCCGCTCTAGCTAATTGTCCACCCTTTCCAAGTGTGATTTCTATGTTATGTATGGCCGTGCCTAAGGGCATATCGGTTGAAGTAGATTCTTCTTTTTATCAATAAAAACCCCTTCCCAAACTGTACAAGCTTCTTCCAAAGCATACGGCTTTCTAGATGTATATGATGATATCTAGACAGATGGATCTTATATGAATCATATGATGAAGTACCACATGAGTGGATATATTAGGAATCCAAATCTGCCGAATCACTCATGTTATGATCTTCTACATCCTAGGTCTCCCCGTTCCGTCATCTGGCTTATGTTCTTCATGTAGCATTCAGACCGAATGACTCTATGAAATTACGTCGATACTTCCACATATTATGGGTAACGTAGGAGACATCTCTATTTTTCCCCGGGGATCTTTATAATTACCACTGTTTAGCTTTTAATTCGCCTCTGACCATCAAATTAAATGTGAATAACCCGTCCTCCTCTCTTTGAAACAAGGGGTGCTTCCGGTTCTGTGCGTGCTTCAAACAATTTTGTCTTCTCCATATTACCATATCTCTAGAGTCAATAATTTTCTATGAGGAACTACTGAACTCAATCACTTGCTGCCGTTACTCAACAGTTTTCTGCTGAGGTTTCTCCCGTAGAGGTACTCAAATTGGATCAGTGATCGATTTCTAGGTTTCGTCGTAAACCTAATTGGTTACTTCCAATTACGTAAATCAATAGTTCAAACCGCACTCAAAGGTAGGGCATTTCCCATTGATATAGGAACTTCTGTACCAGAAACAATGGTATCTCCAATTATAGCCCCTCTGGGATGTAAAATATATCTCTTCTCACCATCCCCATAGTGTATGAGACAAATGTGTGCATTTCGATTAGGGTCGTATTCTATGGTTACGATTCTACCAGATATGTCTTTTTCATTCCGTCGAAAATCTATTTTTCGGTATAGACGCTTATGACCTCCCCCTCTATGCCCTGCGGTAATGATTCCTCTGGCATTACGACCTTTACTACAACGACGCTGTCCATGGATCAAATTATTTCGTGGATTGGATTTTACTTGACTGTCTATGGCTCCATTGCGTGTGCTCGGGGTAGAAGTTTTGTATAAATGTATTGCCGTGTTATTAAGTATTTTGCTTTAAGTTCTTTTCTCTATAAGAGGTGGAATAGAATAACCCGGTTGAAGCGTAATGATCATACGTTTGTAATGCATTGTATGTCCCATAATAGGTCCCATTCTTCTACCCTTTCCGGGGACCCGATGACTATTTATAGCTATTACCTTGACGCCAAAGAAGAGTTCGACCCAATGTTTTATTTCTGTCCTAGTTGATCCTGATTCGACATTAGAAGTATATTGATTGTTCCCCAATAACCGAATACTTTTTTCTGTAAATACTGCATATTTGATTCCATCCATAAATCCATTTTCTTCCCTATGAGTTCCAGTATCGATAAGAATTCTAGTTCTTACTGTTCATATGTTATGGTATGAATATACCATACCAATTCGGTATGTATGGATGATGAGATTCCATTGATACAGAGCCAATTCTAATAGACTTATTGAACGTTCCCATTGGCGTGCATCCAGCAGGAATTGAACCTACGAATTTGCCAATTATGAGTTGGGCGCTTTAACCATTCAGCCATGGATGCTTAACAGGGATCATCGTACATCGTGAATAACCAAATTCCAATTGAAATGAAATCTTTAGGAGGAATCAATGAGAGGACATCAATTTAAATCCTGGATCTTCGAATTGAGAGAGATATTGAGAGAGATCAAGAATTCTCAATATCTCTTAGATTCATGGACCAAATTCAATTCAGTGGGATCTTTCACTCACATTCTTTTCCACCAAGAACGTTTTATGAAACTCTTTGACCCCCGAATTTGGAATATCTTACTTTCACGTGATTCACAGGGTTCAAGAAGCAATCGATATTTCACGATCAAAGGTATAGTACTGCTTGTAGTAGCGGTCCTTATATCTCGTATTAACAATCGAAAGATTGTCGAAAGAAAAAATCTCTATTTGATGGGGCTTTTTCCTATACCTATGAATTCCATTGGACCCAGAAATGAGACATTGGAAGAATCTTTTTGGTCTTGCAATATCAATAGGTTGATTGTTTCGCCCCTGTATCTTCCAAAAGGGAAAAATAGTTCTGAGAGTTGTTTCGTGGATCCGCAAGAGAGTACTTGGGTTCTCCCAATAAATAAAAAGTGTATCATGCCTGAATCTAACCGGGGTTCGCGGTGGTGGAGGAACCGGATCGGAAAAAAGAGGGATTCTAGTTGTAAGGTATCTAATAAAACCGTAGCTGGAATTGAGATCTCATTCAAAGAGAGAGATAGCAAATATCTGGAGTTTCTTTTTTTATCCTATACGGATGATCTGATCCGCAAGGACCATGATTGGGAATTGTTTGATCGTCTTTCTCCGAGGAAGAAGCGAAACATACTCAACTTGAATTCGGGACAGCTATTCGAAGTCTTAGGGAAAGACTTGATTTGTTATCTCATGTCCGCTTTTCGTGAAAAAAGACCAATTGAAGGGGGGGGGTTCTTCAAACAACAAGGAGCTGAGGCAACTATTCAATCAAATTATATTGAGCATGTTTCCCATCTCTTCTCGAGAAACAAGTGGGGTATTTCTTTGCAAAATTGTGCTCAATTTCATATGTGGCAATTCCACCAAGATCTCTTCGTTAGTTGGGGAAAGAATCAGCACGAATCGGATTTTTTGAGGAACGTATCGAGAGAGAATTTGATTTGGTTAGACAATGTGTGGTTGGTAAACAAGGATCGGTTTTTTAGCAAGGTACGGAATGCATTGTCAAATATTCAAAAAGAAAGATCGATTCTTTGGGATCCTTCCTTTCTTCAAACGGAAGGAACAGAGATAGAATCAGATCGATTCCCGAAATGCCTTTTTGGATCTTCCTCAATGTCCCGGCTATTCGCGGAACGTGAGAAGCAGATGAATAATCATCTGCTTCCGGAAGAAATCGAAGAATTTCTTGGGAATCCTACAAGATCAATTCGTTCTTTTTTCTCTGACAGATGGTCAGAACTTCATCTGGGTTCGAATCCTACTGATACTGAGAGGTCCACTAGAGATCAGAAATTTTTGAATAAAAAAAAGGATGTTTCTTTTGTTCTTTCCAGGCGATCGGAAAATAAAGAAATGGTTGATATATTCAAGATAATTACGTATTTACAAAATACCGTCTCAATTCATCCTATTTCATCAGATCCGGGATCTGATATGGTTCCGAAGGATGCACCGGATATGGACAGTTCCAATAAGATTTCATTCTTGAACAAAAATCCATTTTTTTATTTATTTCATCTATTCCATGGCCAGAACAAGGGGGGATACACGTTACACCACGATTTTGAATCAGAAGAGAAATTTCAAGAAATGGCAGATCTATTCACTCTATCAATAACCGGGCCGGATCTGGTGTATCATAGGGGATTTGCCTTTTCTATTGATTCCTACGGGTTAGATCAAAAAAAATTCTTGAATAAGGTATTCAACTCCAGAGATGAATCAAAAAAGATTTCTTTTTTGATTCTACCTCCTCTTTTTTATGAAGAGAATGAATCTTTTTATCGAAGGATCAGAAAAAACTCGGTCCGTATCTACTGCGGGAATGATAATGATTTGGAAGATCCAAAAATAAAAACGGCGGTATTTGCTAGCAACAACACAATGGAGGCAGTCAATCAATATAGATTGATCCAAAATCTGATGCAAATCCAATATAACACCTATGGGTACATAAGAAGTGTATCGAATCGATTCTTTTTAATGAATAGATCCGATCGCAACTTCGAATATGAAATTCAAAGGGATCAAATAGGAAATGAGACTCTGAATCATATAACTATAATGAAATATATGATCAACCAATATTTATCGAATTTTAATCAGAAGAAATGGTTTGATCCTCTTATTTCTCGAACCGAGAGATCCATGAATCGGGATCCTGATGCATATAGATACAAATGGTCCAATGGGAGCAAGAATTTCCAGGAACATTTGGAACATTTCATTTCTGACCAGAAGAACCGTTTTCAAGTAGTGTTCGATCGATTACGTATTAATCAATATTCGATTGATTGGTCCGAGGCTATCGACAAACAAGATTTGTCTAAGTCACTTCGTTTCTTTTTGTCCAAGTCACTTCCCTTTTTGTCCAAGTCACTTCCCCTTTTCTTTGTGAGTATTGGGAATATTCCCATTCATAGGTCCGAGATCCACATCTATGAATTGAAAGGTCCGAATGCTCAACTCTGCAATCAGTTGTTAGAATCAATAGGTGTTCAAATCGTTCATTTGAATAAATTGAAACCCTTCTTATTAGATGATCATGATACTTCCCAAAGACCGAAATTCTTGATCAATGGAGGAACGATATTACCATTTTTGTTCAAAAAGATACCAAAGTGGATGATTGACTCATTCCATACTAGAAATAATTGCA